CAAACAAACCATGGATAAATCCAAGCGACCTTTTCTTAAATCCAAGCGATCTTTTCGTAAGCGTTTGCCCCCGATTCAATCGGGGGATCGAATTGATTATAGAAACATGAGTTTAATTAGTCGATTTATTAGTGAACAGGGAAAAATATTATCTAGACGGGTGAATAGATTGACCTTGAAACAACAACGATTAATTACTATTGCTATAAAACAAGCTCGTATTTTATCTTTGTTACCTTTTCTTAATAATGAGAAACAATTTGAAAGAACCGAGTCAGCCGCTAGAACTACTGGTCTTAGAACCAGCAATAACTAGCCTTACTCTTTCTTCACTTGAATCATAATTCCAATCCGAACTCAAAGGCGGATTGGTGTATTTTTGTTCGAAAAATCCGAGAATCCAGATTTTATTATCGTGTCGTAAGAAAAAAAAACAACTCGGAAAAGAAGAAATCTTTTTTTTTATTGAACGTGTTTATTCATTTTGAATATTTTATCATATTTTCTCATAGTAATTTAGATTCTACCCTCCCGGAGTTCATTCTCCGGGGAACTCCATTTAAATTATTCCGGCGGATTCTTTCCAATCTACTTCTATTCTGATCTCGTTGGAAATCATATAAAGACAATTCCTATTGGATATAGCTATTTGTGCAAGTATTTTACGATTAAGAAGCAACTGTTTCTTGTACAAATCATTTATTAATCTACTATAACTATAGGATACTCCCCTTTCGCGAATTACTGCGTTTATTCGAGTGATCCACAATCGACGAAAATTTATCTTTTGCCTATCCCTATCCCGATGAGCTGAAACCAAAGCTCTTATTTTCTGTTGAGTAATAGTTCGAGTAAGTCTTGAATGAGCCCCTCGAAAGCTTGATGCAAATAAACGAATTTTTGTTCTACGTCTCCGAGCTACATATCCCCGTTTAATTCTGGTCATTGAATAAATAAAACTTTGACGAATAACTAATGGATTTCCTCTCTTTCAGTTATTCTTTTCCCCTTTCCTAGTCTATTAATAACAAACCTGATTTTTCCAATGTATAAAATAAAAATTCCAATGGCTTTGGCTACTATAACCTTCCCGACCACGATTTTTTTTAGGTATTTCACTGCGAAATAAGAAATTGTCTTCTGCTAGGTGTCAAAAATATAGTAAATAAAAAAATAGAAATGGATAAAGAAATAGTGGGTTCCATCGTTTCTATGGTTACTTCTTAAACGGTGAGGTCTTTTCTATACACCGGAGCCTTTCCTTTATTTAATTAATGTTATTGGTAACTTGTATAGTTCACACTCTTTGGCTTGGCTCTACCCATGAATTATCCAGTAATAGATCTTTCACAATGAGATCCACCTATACAGTAACGGTATTTAATTATGAAAGTTAGCTGGGTAGCTGACCCTGTTAGTCCGTTCTTGCCAGAGTGGGGGTTTAATCTTTATGTTTTTTAAATAAGATTTCCTCCGCTTAATGGATAACCATTTGCTACCAATGGAGAATTGCCTCTCATCTTAAATTGAGGTGATTGTATTTGCACCAATGGAAACCATAAATTTCATACATAATGAAGAGGTATGATAGATTTTCTTATTTTTAGATAGTGAATGAAGTTCCTTCTTCCATTCTATCCTATTCACCGTACTGATCATTGATACTGGAAAGTTGTTTTCTTGCTTTTGTGCCAGCTCATGATCTAAACGAGTCGCACATACACCCTAGTACATGCCCCTCGGCGCTGAGGGCATCCCCCAAGAGCGGGGGATTTCGTGACATTTCTGATTGGCTGTCTTGTATTTCTAATAAGTTGTTTAATAGTTGGCATGTTGAATCGTATACATAATGAATGGGCTGGTTTAGATTGATCCTAACCGGATGATTTGATTATGAATTACTTCCATTTAATAGAATATTAAACTCGTAGATAAAATCTCAAATCATAAATTTGCGCGAAATCTATGTTATGTTATATTAGTTTCATTCAACCGCTACAAGATCAACAATTCCATAAGCTTGAGCTTCTGTTGCTGACATAAAAACATCTCTTTCCATATCTTCGGATACAACCCATAATGGTTTGCCCGTTCTTTGTACATAAACCCTTGTGAGGGTTTCACGCAGTTTCAGCAGTTCTTCCGCTTCCAGGATAAATTCTCCCGTTTGTGCCTCATAAAAAGAACTAGCAGGTTGATGGATCATTACCCTGATGATCATAGGTTTCTCTATCTCGCATGATGAAGCGAAGAGAAAAGAAAGATAAAAAATAATATAAATAATAAGTAAGAAAAAAAGATAGAATTGAACAACCGTACGGGCATGGTTTGTGCATTGCATACGGCTCTACAATAAAATTGACCTTTACCCCCCACTGAAGATGAAGAAAGAGAAAAATAGAATATATCAGACCCAGCAGATAGGTAAATGATCAAAATGCCACCCTTCCTTTCGGAGGAATTAAAAAATACTATGATGGCTCCGTTGCTGTATATATTT